AATCAAAAGCTATTTCATTTTCATCTAAAAAAGACGAAAAAAATCCAATAGGTTTAAAACTGACTTTTTGGTAAATCCATTGCGAAATATTTTTCTAGAATGCCCAATATCTGTTTTACATCTTCTATGCGAAAATGCTCAATTTTCATAAGATCTTCTTGACTGTTATTCAAAAGGTCCAATAATGTATATATATTGGATTTTTTGAGGTAATTATAGATCCTTGGAGGCAATTCTGATTGGTCAATAAAAATCGATTTCAATGCTATTTTTTTTTTGTTTTTTCTGAGTTTGGCCAATTTATCATGAAAGATAAAAGGGGATAAAGGAACCGCGTGTTGATTGTCCTCTAAATGTACGTTTTCTTCTTCTATATGTAAAAAGGGAATAAATAAATCAATCAAATTCCGAGAGGCTTCATGAAGGGCTTCTTTCGGAGTTAAACTTCCATTTGTCCATATTTCGAGAAAAAGCATCTCTTGTTTTTTATTTCCATTCCCATAAGAATGAATACTATGATTCGCATTTCGAACAGGCATAAATACAGCATCTATAGGATAACTTCCATCTTGAAAATTATGTGGCTCTTTTATAAGATATCCTCGATTTCTCTCAATTTGTAATCCAATACATAAATCAATTGGTTCCGTCAAGGTAGCTATATGTTGTGTATTATCAACGATTTCCACATAAGGTGGTAAGATGATGTCTTGAGCAGTTACATATCCAGGACCCCTGACACAAATAGACGCGTCACAAGTTCCATATAGATTACTTCTGAATACAATTTCTTTCAAATTCATTAAAATTTCATGTACCGATTCTTGAATACCCGATATGGTAGAATATTCATGTGGGACTTTCTCAGATTCAGATTTTACACGTGTGATACAAGTTCCTTCTATTTCTCCAAGCAAAGCTCTTCGCATCGCAATGCCTATTGTATCGGCTTGACCTTTCATAAGTGGAGACAGAATAAAGCGTCCATAATAAAGACGTTTACTGTCTGTTCTTGATTCAACACATTTCCACCGTAGTGTCCGAGTAGATACTATTACTTTCTCTCGAACCATAGGAATATTAGTTGATTAGATCATTGAATCATTTATTTCTCTTGTTTCTCTTGAACTTTCTTCAATATTCATTTCTACACACGTCTTTTTTTCGGAGGTCTACAGCCATTGTGTGGCATAGGGGTTACATCCCGTACGAAAGTTAACAGTATACCACTTCTACGAATAGCTCGTAATGCTGCGTCTCTTCCGAGACCGGGACCCTTTATCATGACTTCTGCTCGTTGCATACCCTGATCGACTACTGTACGAATAGCATTTACCGCTGCGGTTTGAGCAGCAAATGGTGTACCCTTTCTAGGACCTTTGAATCCACAAGTACCGGCAGAGGCCCAAGAAAGCACCCGACCCCGTACATCTGTAACAGTGACAATGGTATTATTGAAACTTGCTTGAACATGAATAACCCCTTTTGGTATTCTACGCGTACTCTTACGCGAACTAATACGTACATTCCTACGTAAACCAATTCTCAGTATAGCTTTTGCCATATTTTATCATCTCATAAATACGAATCAGAGATATATGGATATATCCATTTCATGTCAAAACAGATTCCTTATTTGTATAGCGAGTCTGATTATCCCTGTCTTTGTTTATGTCTCGAGTTGGAACAAATTACTATAATTCGTCCCCGCCTACGGATTAGTCGACATTTTTGACAAATTTTACGAACAGAAGCTCTTTTTTTCATATTTGTTATTCCTTACCTTAATTCTGAATCTACTTCTTGGAAGAAAATAAGTTTCTTGAAATTTTGCACCTCGAATCGTATCCCATGAAAGGAATGTTGAAGTGGAAAAAACTACCTAATCTTTCGAATCCTTGTTGTTGTGGGGGAGTCGATATATTATACGTCCTCTGGTGGAATCATAAGGACTTACTTCAATTTTGACTCTATCTCCGGGCAGTATCCGTATAAAACTACGGCGGATCTTTCCTGAAATATAACCTAGAATCAGATCTCCATTATCTAAACGAACCCGGAACATACCGTTGGGAAAGGATTCAGTAATTAAACCTTCATGAATCAATTTTTTTTCTTTCATTCCAAAATAAAATAAAACCTCCTTGAAGTTTTAACTAATTGAGTAGGGAAGAGAATAGATAATCCATCTTTTTTTCATAAATAAGAAGTTTCAGATCCAAGTTGGATCTTTTGGCTAGTAAGGAGATTACCATATATAACACAAAATTTCTCCGCCGATTCTTTGTTCTCGAGCTTCTCGGTCTGTCATTATACCTCGAGAAGTAGAAAGAATTACAATCCCCATCCCACCTAAAATTCTAGGAATTTGTTGATAGTTAGAATAGATTCGTAGACCGGGTCGACTGATCCGTTTTAAATTTAAAAAATTTCTATAGGGTCTTTTCCTATTCCTTCTATGTCGCAGGGTTAAAACCAAAAAAGATTTGTTGTTTTCTCGATGTTTTCTCACGTTTTCGATAAACCCTTCTCGTAAAAGTATTTTAACAATACTTTCGGTAATATTAGTAGATGTTATTCGAACCACTCTTTTTCTATCCATATCAGCATTTCGTATAGAGGTTATTATCTCAGCAATAGTGTCCCTACCCATGATGAACTAAAATTATTGACGCTCCAAAATTTGATATAATCAACATGTTTTTCTTTTTTTTTTTTTACTTATTTGTATTTGTTTATGAATATGAATTATTTTTAAAGGTATATGCGTAAGACACAATCTACTAATGAATCTACTTCTTTCAAATACTCCACTATAAACACATCACGATCTCATTTTATAATACCTCGGGAGCCAATGAAACAATTTTAGTAAAATTGAATTGTCTCAATTCCCCCGCGATCGCACCAAAAATTCGAGTTCCTTTTGGATTTCCTTTTTGATCAATAACAACTGCAGCATTGTCATCGTATCGTATTATCATACCGTTGTCACGTTTTAGTTCTTTACAGGTACGCACAATTACAGCTCTCACTACTTCTGATCTTTCTAGGGGCATATTTGGTACTGCTTCTTTGATCACAGCAACAATAACGTCACCAATATGAGCATATCGACGATTACTAGCTCCTATGATTCGAATACACATCAATTCTCGAGCCCCGCTGTTATCCGCTACATTTAAATGGGTCTGAGGTTGAATCATATCATTTTTGAATCTGTTCTTTCAATGCAAAGGACGAAGAAAAAAAAAAGAAATATTGTTTGTCTAAAAAAGAAACCCGCGATTTTTTGTCATCCCCAAGACCCGCTTCTCTTGGTTCTACATTTTTATTTTATCCCGAAATAATGAATTGAGTTCGTATAGGCATTTTTGATGCTGCTATTGAAATAGCCCTTCTAGCTATATTTTCTGTTACTCCACTCATTTCATAAAGTATTCGACCCGGTTTAACAACAGCTACCCAATATTCAGGATTTCCTTTCCCCGAACCCATACGGGTTTCTGCAGATCTTAGTGTAACTGGTTTGTCTGGAAAAATACGAACCCACATTTTTCCACCACGACGTGCATTTCGTGTTATTGCTCGTCGACCTGCTTCTATTTGTCTAGATGTGATCCAAGCAGGTTCAAGTGCCTGAAGAGCATATTTACCGAAACAAATATGATTACCTCGATAAGATATTCCCTTCATTCTTCCTCTATGTTGTTTGCGGAATCTGGTTCTTTTTGGGTTATAGTTGGTGGTTGTTTCTGAATTCCACCTCTACTACAGAACCGGACGTGAGAGTTTCTTCTCATCCGGCTCCTCGCGAAGAAATAAAAGATAAGAAATAAAAGATAAAAGGATTCAAAAACTAAAAGATATTTATATACATGTATTTATTTTATTGAGTAATACATTCCATCGGTCGATTCTTTGAGATTTCATCGAATCTAATCTATTAGTAATTTGTATATCTTGTTTTGAATAGATAACTAAACACTTTTTTTTTTCTATTTTAGAAATAATATTCTTTTTTATAATGTTCTAACAAATCTTTATTTTGTTTTGCCCCTATCGTATTGCCTCAAATTTAGCAATTCAAAAAAAGAAAGTTTTCGCGGGCGAATATTTACTCTCTCAATCTCTATTTCAGTTGTAGGTTTAGCTCGCGACTTCTTAGAATAGATGAATTGATTTCCGGTTCGTTCCGCCATCCCGACCAGTGAATCATTAAGATTCATTTTTGAATCAAATCTTTTGTATTCACAGGTTCCATCGTTCCCATCACTTCTTATTTAATGGTTAGGTCTGAATTTTACAATGGAGCTAATGATGAAATTCAATTTATTCTTGAGTCAATTTTCTCAGTCTTTATTGGCTCGAAGCTCTTAGCTTTTGATTTTTAAGAAGATTCATTCAATTATGTTATGGATGAATCAGTAGTGATGCTTTGTTACACTGCCTTTTATGAGTATAAGATACCTCATAGACCTTACATATTGGAATTTTATATCATTGATATTCTTTTTCTCTCTTTCTCTCATACTTCCGTTTATCTACATCCTTTTTCTCTATTTTGCTTTACAATTTAGAATCAGATTCATTTTTTTTGTTTATGCAAAAAAAAAATTTCAGTTGCTACAAAGATATGATCAATATATCATATCTTGACTGGTTCTTTAGATCCAGATAATGCGAAGTGATGAGTTGGTTATTAGTTCTTTCATACAGTGGGGCTGATTTTAATCCTAACCCTAAAAAAAACCAACGAGTCACACACTAAGCATAGCAATTATATCAAATAAATGGTCAATCTAATTTTTATTCAACCCTATAGAATTAAGAAATGGACGGGTTTCTCTTTTTTCTTCTACTACTGGATAGACGGAACAGACAAGTCAAAGTTTATTTTCTTATTACTCATCTATAAATATCCAAATTTTGATACCTAATACTCCATGGATAGTTCGAACTGTATAGGAACAATAATCAATTTTAGCTCGAATGGTTTG